GGTATTTTTGTTTCTCTCCTCTTGTGATTTGGCAAAAATTGAAACTTAGGTAAGTGTTTTTTTAGAAATATATGTAGAAAAAGACCAGATTTCATTGAGCTCCTTTATGCCTACCCTAACTAGTTATTTCGGTTTTCTACTAGCGGCTTTAACTATAACCGCAGCTTTCTATATCGGGCTGAGCAAAATACGACTTATTTGAAATTCAGATTTGAACTGCGCAAAACTCAGAAAAATAAATCTTTCTGCGAAATTCTGTGTACTCTAAAATTACTTACCGGGTCAATTGCCAATTCTTGGTCATTGAGATTGATGGTAATTTGGATTAATATTTAGGGAGAGATATTACCTCTTTTTTTCTCCTTTCAAACAACTTGAAATGATTGAAGTTTTTCTATTTGGAATCGTCTTAGGTCTAATTCCTATTACTTTGGCTGGATTATTTGTAACTGCCTATTTACAATACAGGCGCGGCGATCAGTTGGACCTTTGATTAATTAATATTGCGTTTTTTGATTGACCTCCTTTTCGGGAGGTCAAATTCAAATTGCTATTCGAGTTAGTGACGCTCGTTCAATCTAAGAAGAACGGACTCGCGCTCTGTAGGATTTGAACCTACGACATCGGGTTTTGGAGACCCACGTTCTACCGAACTGAACTAAGAGCGCTTTCTTATCAAAACAGATAAGACTGGAAAGAAAAGGGTTCGATTCTTTTTGTAAGTTCAATACATCATGGATAGACTATACATAGGATCATAAGAATGAAAGATTATATCTGTCCAATTTGACTCGATTTCACCGAATCCCCCGTTACTGCTCTCTCGAGTAGTTATAGGTAGGGATGACAGGATTTGAACCTGTGACATTTTGTACCCAAAACAAACGCGCTACCAAGCTGCGCTACATCCCTCCAATTAGTCTACAGTGTCATTGTAGAGAATTCCCGTCTTGTTTTCCACATCGTTTTTTCGTCTATCGATTCTATATATATATAGAATTTATCTGTCCATTTCGTCCTTTTGGTCTCATTTAACATATAATTAATATGCATTAAGATTCATACAAAAATTTTATCCATTTGAAAAATGGAACGGAATCTGTTGGAAAATTCAATGACTATTTTTGGGGAATGCTCGAGACGAAAAGGACGTTTTTATCTTATCTTTTAAGAAAAATAGGGAATATAGTTACGGGATCATTGTACATGTCAATTTGAATTAGAAATTCCGCGGACAATTCTAGTACAATTAAAAGTGGTCGTTAACTACCTATGCATCTGATCATATATGTATTATCATTATGTATTACAATAAAATGAAGGGGGTTTTCAATGCGAGATCTAAAAACATATCTTTCCGTGGCACCGGTACTAAGTGCGCTATGGTTCGCGTCTTTAGCAGGTCTGTTGATAGAGATTAATCGTTTTTTCCCGGATGCGTTGACATTCCCCTTTTTTTCATTCTAGTTAGCGACGTGGAAAAGAATAAAGAAGATTAGAACTACAATGAAATAGCTGTCACTAATCACGTCTCCCCCTCTATTTTTCTTTTCTCTATTTCTCTTTTCTCTATTTTTTCTGATTTTTAGAATAAGGGAGGAAAGAGAAAGAAGAAAAGTGGATTCAACGGCTGTGGGATTCGGATTCAAATTCGAATAATAGAATAATAGAGGAATGGAAGTAGACTATAAAATGTGGGTCTAGCGAAGAGTATTATACAAGATACTTAAACGAAATCGTGTACTGTGATTTGAAATATCGTTGCGAAATCTTTGGATCTTATTTGGATATATTGATTGTAGCAAAATTTTTCATAATGTGAGTTCAAGTTAGCAACTTCTACTTTTTTCTTTCTTCTTCATTTCGAATCGAAAGGAAAAGCGTTGAGTAAATAAAAAATCCAAAGGAGGTTCATGGCCAAGGGTAAGGATATCCGAATAACAGTTATTTTAGAATGTACTACTTGTGTTCGAAAGGGTGTTAATAAGGCATCAAAAGGCATTTCCAGATATATGACTCAAAAGAATCGGCACAATACGCCTAATCGATTGGAATTGAGAAAATTCTGTCCATATTGTTACAAGCATACGATTCACGGGGAGATAACGAAATAGCTCGAACCGAGCACTTGCACCCTCCCGAGGAGGAGGAAAAATGCCATGCTAATTATTGCTAAGATAATTTGAATAGAAAGAAAATCCTATTGTTTTTATGTATTCTAATTCATTTTCTAGATCCAACCGAAATAGGATTTTCGGTTTAAAGAAATAAATTAAACAAACCATGGATAAATCCAAGCGACCTTTTCTTAAATCCAAGCGACCTTTTCTTAAATCCAAGCGACCTTTTCTTAAATCCAAGCGATCTTTGCGTAGGCGTTTGCCCCCGATCCAATCGGGGGATCGAATTGATTATAGAAACATGAGTTTAATCGGTCGATTTATTAGTCAGCAAGGAAAAATATTATCTAGACGGGTAAATAAATTGACCTTGAAACAACAACGATTAATGACTCTTGCTATAAAACAAGCTCGTATTTTATCTTCCTTACCTTTTATTACTAATGAGAAACCCGGTGAAAGAAACAAGTCGACCGCGAGAGTCCGAAAGAACTATAAGTCAGACAGAAAGAAATATAAGCCAGACGGAAAGAAATATAAGCCAGACGGAAAGAAATATAAGTCGACTGTGAGAAACACACAGAAATAGAAGGCGACCGTCAGAGACAAAAAAATAGGCTTACTCTTTCGTCACTTGAATGAAAATTAACACCCGAACTCAAACGCAGATTGATGCTTTGTGCAAAAATCCGACAATCCGGACCGGCTTTGCTTCTCGTTTCGTAAGACAAAAACAAATAAAAAATCGGATTCAGAAGTCAAACTCCAAATTTTTGATTGAAAGTGTTGAGTCCTATTTCTTTTTTGATTCATTTTAACTCTACTTTCCCGGAGGTCATTCTCCGGGGAACTCCGTTTAAATTACTCCGGCAGATTCCTTCCAATTTTCTTTTTTTATGATTTCATTGGAAATTAGATAAAGACAGTTTTTATTTGCTATAGCTATTTGTGCAAGTATTTTACGATTAAGAAGCAACTGTCTCTTGTATAGATCATGGATGAATTTACTATAGTTATAATATACCCATTCGTCACGAATTACTGAATTGATTCGAGTGATCCACAAACGACGAAAATTTCTTTTTTGCCCATTCCTATCCCGATGAGACGAAGCCAAAGCTCTTATGTCTTGTTGAGTCTTTAAAAGACCTCCCCGAAAGCTTGATATAAATGCACGTGCTTTTGTTCTACGTCTCCGAGCTATATATCCCCGTCTAGTTCTGGTCATTGAATATACATAAATCAAACTTTGTCGAATAACTAATTGATTTCCGTTCTTGCAGTTATTCTTTTTTCACCTTCCGAGTCTATTAATAACCCAATGAGTTTTTCCAATGTATAAACTCAAAATTCCAATGGCTTTGGCTACGATAACCTTCCCGACCACGATTTTTTATTTTTTTCGAGACCTTTGTTTTACCTCACAATTTGAAATTGGATTCTACTAGGTATTAAAAAGATAATAAGAAATATAAATTCTAAAGCAATAGTGGATTCCATCGTTTCTATGGTTACTTCTTAAACGGTGAGGTCTTCTCTATACACCGGAGCCTTTAATTAATGCTATTGGGAACTTGTATAGTTCACATTCTTTAGCTCTACCCATGAATTATCCAGTAACTAGGTCTTCACAACGAGATCTACCTATACAGTAACGGTATTTAATTATGAGGGTTGGCTGGATAGCTGACCCTGTTAGTCCGTTCTTACAAGAGGGTGGCCTAATCTTTGAAATTGAAACCAAGAGTTCCTCCGCTTAATGGATAAGCATTTGCTACCAATGGAGAATTCTTAAATTGAGGTGATTGAATTTACACCACGAGAAACCATAAATTTCCTACACAATGAAAGGCATATGATCCATTTTCGTTTTTTAGATAGTAAATAGAGTTCATTTTTTCATTCCAGCCTATTCACCGGTACTGACCTTTGATACAGGAAACTTGTTCGCTTTCCTTTGTTCTAGCTCATGATCTGAACGAGTCGCACATACAACCTAGTACACGTTCCTCGACGTTGAGGGCATCTCTTAAGAGCGGGCGATTTTGTGACATGTCTGATTGGCTGTCTTGTCTTTCTAATAAGTTGTTTAATAGTTGGCATGTTGAATCATAGATATAGATATAATTGGATGGTTTAGATCCATCCTAACCGGATTATTCCGACTTAACCGGATTATTCCGAGTCAACTCGGTCGGTAGGGGTAATCTCAAATTAGGGATTTGCGCGAAATACAGGCTAGTATCATTTACGCCCTTCACGCCCTTGAAGCGCTTGAAGCCCTTGAAACCCTACAGAATCAACAATTCCATAAGCTTTGGCTTCTTCTGGTGACAGAAAAACATCTCTTTCCATGTCTTCGAAGACCATCCAGAAAGGTTTGTGCGATCTTTGTACAAAAAAATTTGTGATCTCTTCACGTAGTTTTAGCACCAAATCTGTGTCCATGATTACCTGTTCCATGTAGCCTTGAATAAAAGTACTAGTAGGTTGGTGGATCATTACCCTGATGATATAACAAAATAAAAGGTTTTTCTATTGTACATGATGAAGGGAAGATAAAAGAAAGAGAAAAGAATAGCAAGAAAAAAGATAGAATTGAACAACCGTACAGGCATCTTTCTATGCATTGCATACGGCTCTAGAATAAAATTGATCCTTACGCCCCCCAACGAAAGAGAAAAATAGGATTGATTAGACCCCGATCGGAAAATGATCAAATTACCACCCTTCCTTTCGTGGGAGTTAAAAACTACTATGATGGCTCCGTTGCTTTCTATATTTCGTTTTTGTCTATGATTAAGCAATCCCAAAGTTGCTTTTTATTTGATTAAATACCCTAAGGAAAAAAGAATCTTTTTTTCACTAGTTCCGAACATAAATATTATTAAGAGATCTGCCGTGTGAAAATAAAGTTTGTGACGCTGAACTGCACTGCCGATCGATAAGAACACATCGGAAATACCTTTTATCTCATACTACTCTCTCGATAAAAAATCTAATGCTTTGAAAAAAACTTTTGTATATCGAATTCAAAGTGCCATGCTATTATTACTTTTTTATTCATATTGCATATGGAGATTCATTTTTCATATGGCGAAGGCATAGTCGTCTTTTTTCTTTCAAATAAAACCTCATTGGCGCCAAGCGTTAGGGAATGCTATACGTTTAGTCTGTGAGCCTCCGGCCAGGACAAAAGCTGCCATTGAAGCGGCTACTCCCAGACAGAGTGTATGTACATCTGGTAGCACAAAATTTATCGCATTATAAACAGCTAGCCCATGCATTACTCCTCCACCCGTAGAGTTTATAAATAAAAATTGCTCTTGGTTACAATCGTCGATATTCAGAAATATCATAAGACCGACAATGTGATTCGCCGTCTCGGGACTAAGGTCTTTGAATAAAAAAAGTGCTCTTTCTCGATAAAGTCGGTCGATTAGGTTAAAATTGTATTCCGTAGGAACCGTACAGGCGCCGTTTGGCGCATACGGTTCAAAAAAATTTGCAAAAAAATCAATGTGTATATTCCAATCCCCTTTCGGATTTCAGAGCATGCTCTTTACTGACTCCTAATTTGTCTTCGATTTTTCAATAAAGATGAGTTTTGATTCCTTTCCTTAGAAAAAAGAATTCATTAAACGGATCGAATTCACTTTTCATTGATGTATTCTTTCATCGAGATCCAATCCAAATCACGATGTCATTTTCTTGTTCCAAACTGGGCCTCTTTTATCTTACTCTTTTTAGGTTTATACTCTACTCCGGGTAAAGAGCTGCCCGCCTTCGATTTGCACATATAGGACAAATACTCCCCTTACCACTTCTTTTTTCTCAATCCGTACAGTCCGGCAAATATTTGAGGTCTTTATACATATTACTCGATTGATTAAGAGAACAGTTTAAAATCACTTCTATTTCCAAAGAAGATTTCTTTAGAAAGAGGAATCCCTTTATAATTTATAAGGAGTAATGGTAGATATATTACCAATTGGTTTTTTTAAACGAAGTCTGGATATTTCAATTTCGTAGTCCAACCGAGCCAGCCATAAATTATTTAAATTGATAATAGTAATTTGAATCCCCTTAAAAAAAGGATCTAATTGCACTTCACGCTCCAAATTTTTGATGATCCAATTCATCTTTTTTGGGCGAAATAGAGGATCTCTTGATCGGGGAGAGAAGGGGGAAAGCCCATATGACCCAATAGATCTGCCAAGTCGCACTATAAGTCAACCCAAGTTGCTTCCTCGTCTTCGTCGTCGCCAGGAATATCATAAGGTATTTTTGGCACACCAACAGGCATTAAATGAAAGAAAAAATAAAAAAATATTATACTTTAGATGTGAAAACGTAAGAAGGGTTTTATTGTTTTTATAATATTGTTCTTTATCAAAAATGCATAAAGAAAGACAGAATGAATAAGATCAATTCGTAGAACTAGGCCCCTGTAATCATGAACAAGGATGGGCACATTCGTTTATAGAAAAGGCATCGCGCGGCCCATTGCGTATTGGTACTTATCGAGTATAGAATAAATCTGCTTCTCTTTTTTCCTACGAACGAAATTGTTCCATTCTTCCTAATAGAATCAAACAAATTCTGAACCCTTGCTCTGAACTAATCGCCCTCTCCTCGGGGGACGTAACATCGGCAGAGTATAGTCGTGTCCAATGCAATAAAGTTGCGTAGTGTCTTTTTTCTTTGATAAAGGGGTATTTTCATGGGTTTGCCTTGGTATCGTGTTCATACTATCGTATTGAATGATCCCGGCCGGTTGCTTGCTGTTCATATAATGCATACAGCTCTGGTTGCTGGTTGGGCCGGTTCGATGGCTCTGTATGAATTAGCAGTTTTTGATCCTTCTGACCCCGTTCTGGATCCAATGTGGAGACAGGGTATGTTTGTCATACCTTTCATGACGCGTTTAGGAATAATCAATTCATGGGGTGGCTGGGGTATCACAGGAGGGACTATAACATCTCCGGGTCTTTGGAGTTACGAAGGTGTCGCCGGAGCGCATATTGTGTTTTCGGGCTTGTGCTTTTTAGCAGCTATCTGGCATTGGGTGTATTGGGATCTCGAAATATTTACTGATGAACGTACAGGAAAACCTTCGTTGGATTTGCCCAAGATCTTTGGAATTCATTTATTTCTCGCGGGGGTGGCTTGCTTTGGTTTTGGTGCATTTCATGTAACAGGCTTGTATGGTCCGGGAATATGGGTGTCCGATCCTTATGGACTAACTGGAAAAGTACAACCGGTAAATCCAGCGTGGGGCGTGGAAGGTTTTGATCCGTTTGTTCCGGGAGGAATAGCCTCTCATCATATTGCGGCTGGGACATTGGGCATATTAGCAGGCCTATTCCATCTTAGCGTCCGACCGCCCCAACGTCTATACAAGGGATTGCGCATGGGTAATATCGAAACGGTCCTTTCCAGTAGTATCGCTGCTGTCTTTTTTGCAGCTTTTGTTGTTGCCGGAACTATGTGGTATGGTTCAGCAACTACCCCGATCGAATTGTTTGGACCGACTCGTTATCAATGGGATCAGGGGTACTTCCAACAAGAGATATATCGACGAATTAGTGCGGGGTTAGCCGAAAATCAAAGTTTATCAGAAGCTTGGTCTAAAATTCCCGAAAAATTAGCTTTTTATGATTACATCGGCAATAATCCGGCAAAAGGGGGATTATTCAGGGCGGGTTCAATGGATAACGGGGATGGAATAGCGGTTGGATGGTTAGGACATCCTATCTTTAGAGATAAAGAAGGTCGTGAACTTTTTGTACGTCGTATGCCCACTTTTTTTGAAACATTTCCGGTCGTTTTGGTAGATGGAGCTGGGATTGTTCGAGCGGATGTTCCTTTTCGAAGAGCCGAATCGAAGTATAGTGTCGAACAAGTCGGTGTAACTGTTGAGTTCTACGGTGGCGAACTCAATGGAGTCAGTTATAATGACCCTGCAACTGTGAAAAAATATGCTAGACGCGCTCAATTGGGTGAAATTTTTGAATTAGATCGTGCTACTTTGAAATCCGACGGTGTTTTTCGGAGCAGTCCAAGGGGTTGGTTTACTTTTGGACATGCTTCATTTGCTTTGCTCTTCTTCTTCGGACACATTTGGCATGGTGCTAGAACCCTGTTCAGAGATGTTTTTGCTGGGATTGACCCAGATTTGGATGCTCAAGTAGAATTTGGAGCCTTCCAAAAACTTGGAGATCCAACTACAAGAAGACAAGTAGTCTGATCCAACCTTCTTTTGATGTCTTTCGAATCTATTTTCTTTTTATGATTTGTTAGTGATTTTGATATTGATAGAGGGTAGCAGAGAAATCTTGCTTTGACTCCCCGTTTTTTTGTCTCTTGCTCTTTCGGTAGCCGGGAGATGGTCCCCAATAAAAGAAAGAAAAAACAAATAGGTATGGAAGCTATAATTGTAAATCACGATCGAATCTATGGAAGCATTGGTTTATACATTCCTCTTAGTCTCAACGCTAGGGATCATTTTTTTCGCTATCTTTTTTAGAGAACCGCCTAAAGTTCCAACTAAAAAATGAAAGTCTTTTCATTATCTCGATTTCAATTGAAGTAATGAGCCTCCCAATATTGCATATTGAGAGGCTCATTACTTCAACTAGTCCCCATGTTCCTCGAACGGATCTCTTAGTTGTTGAGAAGGTTGCCCAAAAGCGGTATATAAGGCGTACCCAGTAAAACTTACAAGTAAACCAGATAGAAAGACGGCGACTAGGGTTGCTGTTTCCATTATTAGAAAATTTCAAGAACACAACGGATCTATGATAAGATCGTTTATTTACAACGGAAGAGTATACAAAGTCAACAGATCTCAATGACTACAATAGGATTTATGGTTACACAAACTGTTGAGAACGATTCTCGATCCGGTCCAAAACGAACGAATGTGGGCAGTTTATTAAAACCATTGAATTCGGAATATGGTAAAGTCGCTCCGGGGTGGGGAACGACCCCTTTGATGGGTGTCGCAATGGCCTTATTTGCGGTATTTCTATCTATTATTTTGGAGATTTATAATTCTTCCGTTTTATTGGATGGAATTTCAATGAATTAGCTCGATAAGAACTCCAACCTAGCTTTTCAATACCAAATGAATCCTTTAGAGCTCGGATTTTTAGCCTGTTCTCTTTTGGTAGTTCGATCGTGGAATTTTGTTCTGTCTTTCTGGAATATGAGTGTGTGACTTGTTATAATTGATCCTATTGATCGGACAGAGAAGGGGTCTGTCATCTTCAGAGAGACGGTTCTACTTCGTCGGATATTTATTCGAGTATCTGAAACACGGAATATAGGAAATAGATTCCGAACTATTTTAACTATGATTCATACTTAATATTCAGACCTCGCGGCCGGACCCCTAAAAGTTTTTTCAACGAATTCAAATTTAGAAATCGCAATTTCTTCTTTTAAACAACCATTTATGCTTATTTTGACTCAAAGCCAAAGGTTTCTTTGGATTTTCTTCAATTTATCTATTCGTGAAATAAGTGATGATCCAATCATTCTTACTCAAGGAATCTTTAGGCTTAGCTTCGTCTTTTTATTGAATCATCGTGGTTCTAGTATGCATCTGAGGTTGTAATCGATTCAGCGGGTCTTAACAAGAGAATTCCTATTAATAATGACTAATAAAGAAAACAAATCAGAAAAAAAGTCCACATTCTAACAAAAAATAGGGAAGAGAGCATTCAAGAGGCCCGTAAAGATGAAGATAAAGACAACGGAGCCGACTTGAGAATTTGGTATTATCACCACAAAGACGAGCTTTTGGATTTTTCTTCCTTCGGATCTTCAGAGAAGATTGAATCGGAAATGAAAAAGTTTCAAACTTTCTCCCATTT